AGCGATGCCATTGAATCTGTTAGAGGAAGGCTAGAAGAGAGTAGCTCATGCCCGGCAAAGTCCGATCGTAGAATATCAAAGTATGTTTCCCCGGAGTGGTTCAAGCTTATGTGACCAAAGCTGGAAAGAAAGATTCTTCACCAAGAAAGGTAGCGAAGTCACCTCCATTCTCGATTTCTATTGCGACGGAGGGAGGTAATATAATAATAGAGTAAAAATCACGATTAGAGTCAGTCCGGATAAAAGGAAGAATCCAATCCGCAGCTAGTCTTGGGATCAAGGCTTCTTTCCTTTGCTGAATCAGGAATAGCCGACTCCAGGTAAATGCTTTTCCCAGCTCAAAGGCGATGACTAGTAGATTCGGGGGTACCTAGAAAGCGAACAAATGTTCCCATGGTCATGATTGTTGACTAAACTGCCCTTTCTCTGATTCCCCTTGCCGACTCTGAACTAACTCATGCTTGAATGTGAACAACCGATAGCACGGAAAGCAGCATTCTACTGATTTGATTACCTTCTTCCCTTCCAACTATTATAGTAGGAATTCTCTCTCGAACCCTAGAACCTTTGGGCTAGGAACCCGAGAAAAGCGAATGTTCAAAGCTTTCAGCGGGCTAGAGTCGTCTTCTTGCTGTTGTTGAATGTGAAGTTGTGATCAGCTTAGCAGTAAAGAGCTCTTGTTTAGCGAAAGTCGTATTCGGATTCTGCTTGAGCGGCCTTCTCTCTCTGAGTTACGGCAAAGGTAGTTCGGTAAGCCTCGTCATCTAGTATGCCCGAAGCATTAGCCCTGTCTCTATCCTTGGGCTAAGGGCCCATAGACTGGACTTAGTGCGGTGAGGTAGCTTAGGATGATGAAAGCGTACCTGATGACTTTCGGACTTTCTTCTTTCAAACAGAAAGATAACTGCTCCTGCTTCTTATCTTATAAAAGAGAATCTCTCTTTCAACTCTAGCCATTCTTGGCTTGGTCACATGCAACCATCAAGAAAGAAGCAAGCATTTAACAAGAAAGCATCAACCATTTAAACGGATTCATTGAACTTAAAAAGCATTTCCTTTTCGACAGAAAGCATTTTCACTCGAGCTGAAACAATAGAATCACCCTCGGGTCCGGGAATAGAGTCAGAACTGATAGCCATTTTCCTTTCCCTGGGTCTTTTTCGCCTTTCCCCTGAGCGGGTATTGACTCCGAAAGAATTTAACCGGCTTCCTTCACACCCCGAATAGGACTTTGCCAGGAGAAGGAAAGCAGTCGACTTGGTCACAGCTCTGATTCAACACGACTTGGGAACAGGACCTCCATCTCAGAAGGGAAATCCCACGGGCACATCTTGACTATGAAAAGCATATCTCGAAAATGAAATTAAATAAGGAAGGCTAGCTCCTCATATCTTTCCCTCTGGGCTGGGATATAATGGAAATAATTCAGCATCTGCTTCACTGTATGCTATCTGGGTCAGTTGGGATTGGGATGCCGCTTTCACTAGTAGAAGATATCCACGCAAGGAAAGGAAATGGCAGTTATGCAAACACGGGCTTTTCTAAAAGGATTGGAACTAGGCCAATGCCAATGACAATCTCATCTATTGCAGCAAAGAAAGAGGAAAGGTTGGCAGTGAAGGCTATTCTTGCTTTTTCCTTAATTCGATCTAGAGAAAGAGAATCCGATGTGACACAAGCTCCTCTAGCAAGTCTTCTGTGGAGGAAGGAACTTCACTCGCTGAGAAAAGAGAAATAAGTCTGTGCTCCGTTAAAGCAGGTACAAGAAAGAAAGAAAAAAGACTTTTCTCGAACTAAACGAGAGCTTTTGTTGGTTGTTTACCAACGTTTCGCATGGGAGAAAGATGCACAAACGAAAAAGAACCCTAGCGCCTAGAAAGAGAGAGACAGAAGACTAAGCCTCACCCAACGCACCTCCACAGCGAGAAGATCCACCTTCCACTGAACACTCACTCAATCAGGGCAAGACTCAGAGTAAACAAATAGCAGACAGAAGACCAGAAGATGTAATCCGCCTCCAAGAGAGCCGAATCACTGATTCCCGAATGATAGGTAGCCAGAGGGGAATTTATATACGATATAAGAAAGAAGTAGCTGGACTGCCTTTGCTTTGGATTGAGCTCCACCTTGTTACTTGTTAATAGAAAAGAAAACTAAATTAATAAACGAACTCGTATAAGTAATATAAAGTCAGACTCAAGAAAACGAGTGATTTCATCCCACAGATTCGGACTAGCACTCTAAAGGCTTAGCTTATTTAGTACGGGAAATGGCTGAAAGGGAACTGACCTGAAACTCTATGTAAGCTTGATCCCATTGCATTTGCATTGCCTGGAAGAGTCAACTTATAGCCCAACAAACCAGGGCTTAGCTTAAGACTGCAATTGGGCTTACTTTAGGAATTGGCCTTATACCTTCTTTCTATTTATTGACCCCCAAGAAAAAGAAAGTGAACTGGCAAAGACTCCATTGAAATTTATAAAGGCAAAGCATAAGAATTGGCTGAACGAATGAAAACAACTCCATATAAGCAAACTTGAAGCTTGCTTTTATACCAGCGAGAACTCCAAATGCAACTCTTCCAACCCGATCGACGAGGCCTCAGAAGATTCGTCAAAGTCAGCCATTATGCATCGACATCAAGCCATCAAAAGAGAATATTCTATAAATTGACTACATCGACGGTTGCTCCTCGAGTCACCCGAAGCGAGCGAGCCATCAGCCGAAAAAGTTCCAAAAGACCCCCCCATCCTCTACTTCCAGAAAGAGGCTGATCGAGGTCACCGGTGCACCTACAGAGAAGATAGGTCTATACCTCTGTACATAGCATCTGCTAAGGACCTTATGTACCACAACTATCATACGAGACCTCTCCGGAGGAGATTCGCAGAAGAGGGAGCCAAAGCCGTAGAGTACGTCGGGGAGGGGCTCGTCCGGGATTCGGAGAAGGGAATAAAAAAAGGCTTGTAGAACGTTTTCTCGCTTTAATCGCAGATGCTAAAACACTGTTACCACGGGGGTGGAGAGCCGAGTCGAACATATTTCAGACCGTGGATGACCAGGTGGCTAAAGTACGTCAAATGGTACTATGCCGTTGCGCTTGACCCGGAGGTTACTTTCGAGGATTTCCTCTCAGCACCTGTTGTCACTAGACACTGGAAGGTGTCTACGACAGACCCACTTCTGATCCGGTATGGATTAATGTGGCGTCTATTTGACGAAGTTGCTAAGTGGAGATCTGCTTCAAAGAATCCTGTGATTCTTTCGGATAGTAAGATGACTCATCCCGTCATTTTACGCGGAGGTACATCTGGTATAGATTTCTTTGTGTATGCTTCTGGGTCTAACCAGCCCAGGGCATGGCGAGGTTGTATTGTCCTTGGACAATATGATCCTGCTCAAACCATCCGCCATAAGACTGTGGGCATCAAGGATTGTCAATGTAGCTTGGGCTTCCAGCGATGGAGGAAGGCGCTGAAAGGATACACTAAAGAATGAAGGGACCGGCCTCTGACCGACGGATTCCTGAGACACTATTTGGCGCTGGCTTTTCGTAAGCGATCGATCACTGGGAGCGCCCTATACTAGCCATACTAGACATCAAGACAGAGAACCTCTTATCAGATTCGGAGTTTACGCTGGAGAGCCTACTCCTCTAATTAAGAGGAGAGGGCACTTAAAAGAAAAGCAAAACCACCCATCAGAGCCATCGTTAACCATTGGTCGTTAAGTAAGAGAAGCTAAGGCGTATTCTCAAAATACCTAGATCTACAGCTGTAGCAATAGGGGCGTGATTTGGTAATACGCCAATTTGACCACTATTAGTAGATAAAATTCTTTCTTTCACTTCTGAATCCCAAACAAAACAATTAGATTCGGGGTCAGTACACAAAGATTGAAGGTCATTTCTTCAAATTGCTCTCCATTTTGAAGTTCATAGCCTTCGCGGTAGCTTCATCGATATTACCTACCAAAGAAAAGGCCTGCTCAGGAAGACCATCTAATTCTCCGGAAAGGATCAATTGAAACCCTCTAATAGTTTAAGCATGCAGATGAGTATTTGCTTGAAGTAAGCATTCAGTCTGTATGTCTGTGCTTTACTGCCTTCCCTTTGGTCAGCATGTCTGTAAAGCATGGCATTCAGGTTTGGCATTCAGTAATTGGTAAGTAAGTCTGTAACACATTCATTCGATTTTGTCCATGAGGAGGAAGAATACCGTCTCAGCGCCTGCTGTTAGCAAGAAAAGGAGCTCTTGAGTCAGATGTGGCATTAGACTTTTTTCAAATAGGTTATTCTCGAAGTGGTCATTAGGAACTTCTTGCCCCAAGGCAAAGAGTCCGTTCATGGTAGAAGTCTTTTCCTTTCAACTAAGAATGCCGACTTTCCTCAAACGATTGGAACTAGGGTATCCTCGCCGAAGGAAAAGAAGAGTAAGCCCAAAATCACGAAGAAAAGAAAATGGCACATCTACAATGGAACTTATAAAAGCCAGAACCCTAGATGCATCGAATGGGATTCACGCAGAGAGGAGACTGGGGGACTTTCTCAAATGGCTTCCTAGGGGAGCGCACCTTCCTTCTTTTCTTATTCTTAGCGAGGAATAGCCCCTTATCGACACGGTAAGTTCACTTCAAGCAAGTGGACAAATTCATGCCTTACAAGTAAGCAAGAGCAAGTAATCCCGTCATCTCGTGCAAATGAGGGGCAATAGATAGAGGCAGAGAAGGCGGCTGTTCTCAAGACAAATGCCAAAGCAAATGTACAGAATAAGCTCTGCAGATGAATTCCCGGTGCATGTGTTCTTGTTCTCGAAAGCACTCCCAGTCTCTCCCGGGCGAGCTCGACGGGCATGGTAGCCAAGATAGAAAGGCAGGTAATGGCAATTAATTAAAGGAGGTGTGCGTGTCTGTCTTTCCTGAGCTAGTGGCATATCGATAATATTCATATGCCTCGCCTCGAAGATTAAGGAAGAAGAATCCAATCCCTAAAGCAATTCCGGTAATAAGAGCTATCGGCATTACCGCTGTGGGAGGGGCGGAAGAACTCCTTTTCCGAATAGCATTATATTAGGAGTCCCGCCCGCCGCCGAAGCAAGAGGAAATCCGCTTTGAAGGCAGATCACTTCTTTTAACGGGAACAACTACTTCTAATACAATACCAGCAGGTGCCACATTTGCTTATGAAACAATCGCTTATTTCCCAGTAACCATGAGTTCTTGTCAACGGGAAATCTCGTTTATTCAACAATTATTCCTATAGTAATAGAATAGTTCTATTTCTTTTTTGCACTCACTTCGAGAAAGAGAGCTGAAAAAGCAATCACCGCTTCTGACAGAGGACTTGGGAGCAGGGCTGTACGTAAAGGCACAGGGCTATATTTGGGCTATTGAACAGGCTCGCGCTTCGGTTAGGCTTGGCTCTCAGCTCGTTCGATTAGGCTCGGGGAAGGAGGGCTCAAGTCTTAGGTGCTTGATCTTGCAGGCGTAGTTGGTCTGTCTTTGTTTCCTTGGTCGGTCTCTCTTCTTCGTTCCATCCCCCGTTTATTACTAAAAAAAGGGGCGTGCTTGGTTTTGGATCCTAGTACTGTAACCCAGCCTGTGGGAGATCCGGGTAATTTTTTTCTTATGAAAATGATCTGTTAAATTGGTTATTCTCTTTCATCTCTCACATCAAGCTGTCCATTGTGCTGTTCAAATGGAGATGGCTTAGCCTTTTTTATTTTTACTTTTATTTTATGTCAGTACTGATATTATAATAAGAAGATAATTATAGACTGAGATAGAGGTTATTGCTGATCTAGGCCTACCCACTGTAACCATTTGTTTGTGACTTAAATTCGATCCTCCATGCTGAGGAAAAGAAAGGGGTGGGCTCTTCCCATCCAAGAGATCGAGTGATTCCCGGAGGGTTTGCCAGAGCGCATTTCTTGTAGGCATTGGGCCAATCTTTCATAAGGAGCCACTCGCTTAGAGTTCGGTGCGAGGTCAGTAAAGCTACGCTCATTTATGATCCACTGATCGAATCCGAATGAACTGGTGAACTGGGACACCCAGACCTTTTGCGGAAGCAAACCCTGCGTTTCCATACGAAATTCCTTTAGTTGCATGCTCAGGTGGGTAGGTTTATTTTGGCAACCCATACTTCTCACCCGCTTAAACAAGATGAAACTAACACTCTATCGAGGAAAGACGAAGAGCGCGGAGAGAGTGTTCAAGGAGAGGTATTTATAGGCGGAGAGCTTCACTTTATCCTTGCTGTCTTCGTCTTGTAAAAGAAAAGTCATTTTTTAATTACCGCTGATAAAAAGGTTCTTCGAGCATTACCGCTGAGGAAACGTCAAGCAATAAGGGGTAGGATTCCACTGACTTGTGAAAGGATGCATTAAATAAGACCATTTATGGTAAGCCTATGAGATTGTCGTCGATCTGCCTTATAACCTATTGCTTGGCGGTAGTCAACTTATCGGGCTCTGTGCCTAGCGGTAGAGATAAGCTGGCGGATTGGACTTATGTTCTTTTTTTTTCTTGCTTTCAAAAAATCGTACGAACGGACATTTCTTACGTGTTTAGGGCATGTGCCAGATTACGTATGTCAAAGTGAAAAAAGAATTTTCATATAGATAGTTGAAGGTGTCTACTGTTATGTTAGAACCGTAGTCATTTCGAATTCTCCTGCAATAGCAACTCCTCTAAGGAAGTGCACTCAAAAGAATGAGGAAATGGTTTGGGCTAATGCTCAAGAAGGATCCGCGGATCCCGCCCCTAAACATAAGGGATAGGGGGAAAGCGAAGGGTCAAATCCTGGAGAAGGCGAAGGAATGGAACTGCTTTTCTCGGAAAATGAAGAGAAACTTAACTGACTAGCTTGCCTAGGATTAGGATCCCTATTTACCCAAGAGACTTAAAGGCTTGAAAGTCAAGAAACTGCGCTTGCCCTAGGAAATCAATACCTCACTAAACATTATAAATAAAACTGCCTTGCACACACTCCTGACCACTCTTATATCCTTAATGGGGGATTCGCTTACACAAGGAAAGCTCTAAACCTAGCTTAATAAACTAAACTCATATAAATGCTTTCAAAATTGCTTGCACTAATTAGAGTTAAACGAAGAAGAAAGAGCGGATAGCCGACTAAGGAAAGAAAATAAAATTGGGCCAGACTCTTGTAGGTCGGTATGCTAATGCGTCGATTTATCACTAAAGAGAGACGATCTAGATCGAGACTTTCAGCCTGTTTTTGAGCCTTGGGTACGTCGAACCTACCTCCAAATGCATTACTAAAGAAAGATCGATCCACTCGGAGCACATCCCGTGGGTTGGTCTCGTTTACTGACTTCGTTTGGGGATCTCCCTCTGGGGTTGGGGTATCTATAGTGGGCTCACTCTCGACACATCCTTTGACGCCCAGTTCTCGCTAGCAAAATCAGCTTTCGTCAGCCTAAACCATTTGAGCTTTTCCAAAGGAGAATTAAGTGTACTCATGGGTAGTACCAAGAATCGGAACAGATCTATAGGCGGTGGGCAGGAAGAAAGCTCAACGCGCGCCATAGACTGATGCTTCTAGCGCACCAGACACAAAGAAAGCTTTAGCACGAAGGGCAGAGCAAGCCAAGCAAGATCTCTTTCTTCCGATTCTGATAAGTAGGATCAAGAAGGGGATTTCTGCTGGCAAGCAAGGCATAGGAGCCATTCCCGGCCGGCCTGTTTGGTCTTTAGAATCACCAATGTCTGCTTACGGCGCGACGGGGGCGCTATGAGTGGCCTTAGGAGCCTACTAACTTAGAGAAAGGATGTCCGCTAGGCTAGCCTTCCAACTATAGGTAGGCATCTCTGCTACCCGAACAGACGCTTTTGACATCTTTATCGCATCTATGGAAGTCCACCTTTCTTTATGCGTTTTCCTATTCGGTCTACTGAAGTCGACCTACAGAAGTCAGGGCGGAGCAGCCGCTTAGGGCGAGGAAGATCGGTTTAGATACGATATGAACCCCCTAAAACGAAGAGGGGTTTTTTCTTGCTTCTGGCGAAATCTCCTTCATCTGCTCTTATTGATTCTAGACAAACCCACCTTTTGATATGGATGGAAACTTCCCCGTCCCACAAATAAATACTACAAAGAAAGCTAAGCTTGCCTGTTTCACAGACATCCCCTAACGGCCCTAGCTCCGTCTGCCGGCTCATCTGTTTACCCGAGCTTGCTTATACCGCTAGCAAGAAGCAATCCTTACCTCACTTACAGTGAAAGAAGGCTACACAGTAGGCTAAGCGAAGCGAAGCAACTAGTTTACTTGCTTGAAAAGGTGCGGCTAGTCAGGAGTCGAACAGAAGCATGAGTTGAGTGGTGAGCTAAAGCAGGGTAGCGAAACTAGGAACGGAGTTGGCTTGTTAGAGCTAGGCTGTTGAGTTAAAGTAAGCGAGCTAGTCATACGAGCCAGTGAGCTAGGCAGCTTGCTGTAGTTGCTACGGTAAACTGGAGTGAAAGGAGTTGGCAGTAGATACTGAGGGCTAAAGATGTCATTGGAACGCTTTCACAAGGCCGTTACGGAGATGCGAACAAAGCAAGCCGCAGCTCGCGATCATAGGAGCTATTCGTCACTCAGAGCTAATCGTCTCCTAGCACGAGTAGCATTAGCAAAAGCGAGCGTAAGGGAAATGGAAGCACAAAGACTGATTTGGAATTCACTTCAGAGATCTCAAATAGTGGCTTTTGAGATAAGTGGTGAGTGGACGACAGGGCGGATTCCAACTAGAGGTAAAGCAAATCTTTAGTTCGAAGTTCCCTACTACTAATTTTTATTATTAGCTAGGAAGCAAATCCTGTAGTTAGCTCGAAACCTTGCAACCGGGAAAGCAGGAAAGGCTGCTAGGGGAAAGAGAACTACAAGAAGTCTACTCAGTCCAAGTACTCCTTCTCGATAAGTAAGGTAGGAGCAGCTTGCTGTTTAGTTCCAGTAATCAAGCTAGGCTCTTTGTTGGCTATTCATAGATCTGGAGTTATCTTCTATTGCTGATTTAGCTGCCTTCTTTCAGAACCTTAGTAGCGAGTATCTTATAAGGGGGGCAGCGGGCATTTCGAGAGCATGGAAGTGCGTTGTGAGCACGGGTGTGTTTGCGCAGGCAAGTAAGTTCAAAGACCGTTTGCGGCACGTTTGACATGGGTTTCCCGTCTCTCGTCATAGGAAAAAGAAAGACCCATTAGCGCCATGCGAAACCTCGCGGTTTCCTTCGCTTACTCTCCACCGGTGGATCGCTCAACTGATGAACAGCACGCATACTTCACACCGATCGAATCTTGATTCCCGGTTGATGAGCAAGAAAGGGAGGAAATTGGAACAAAAAAGAGATCGCGATAAAGAAAAAAAGAAAGAAGAGAAATTGGGCCATGTTTCCCGAGAGAGGCCGCCTTCTCTCAGGCCAGCAGTCTTCTACTTTTAGTCGACTGCTCTATGACGAGCTTCCCCCTTTCCTGGGCTCTGCTCGCTCGTCTACGCTCCGATCCAGCAAGTAATAATTGAAAAACGATGTTTCCTTGCCTGCATTAAGATTTAAAACTTGTCGTCTACTCCTTGCCTTACGCCCTCTTTTTAAGCTTTAAGTTACCATTTATCAGGTGTTTCACTATCTTCTTATATATTTCACTGTTATCAAAGCCCATTTGTTCTATGTTGCTAAGGAACTCCTTTAAAGCTTTCGAATTCTAATAATTCTTTTTTTGGGAATAGAAGAGATAAGATCGGAGATTGTTCCTATCTTCAGAAATGCTTTTTGGTGTGTATCCAGCCGCCATAAGATTATTATGAATAATCCTGTCAAGCTGCATTTGAAGTGTCACAATTTCTTCGTACTCAATTTCCCAAAATTTTTGAGGAGTTTTCGCCGAATCTATATAAAGACTCAATTTGAACTCTATTTCCGCTTTCCTGATGTCTTCGGTTCTGAGAGGTTGTTCCAACGCATTCCAGATAAAGTCTGGAGAGATTTCTCCATGAGAAGACCCCGCTTGAAGGGAGGAGGGCTGGCCATAAGGATTGAGAAAAGCTGCCGTCGACTCTGCAGGAGCATCAGCCTGCGGCTGCCTTAAGAAGGGCTCTACTGCATTCGTCAGTTCAGATTCAAAACGATATTCGAAGAATGGGGAAGGAGCTGGTACCGAAGTGGAAGAGAGGCCCGGTGGGGCTATTTGGGACGGCCCCGGGTTGGAAGGGCTCGCTGGAATTTAGAAGATTTCCACCGGACCGCCCGGGCTCGGGGCTTTATATAAGGGCATCCCCGTATCGGTCGAAGAGGGAGTTACCCCCCGCCGGGTCCGACACGCTTTGTGGAGCTTGGTTGACTCGCCCCTCCGAGCTTGATGCGCCAGAAGCTCCCGACATTTCAACCATAGAGAGCCCCAAGCCCAGTCCAAAGACGGATACGACGGTCGAGAAAAAAATGGGATATAAAATGAAATATAATATAAAGTAGACTAGTATGAGGCCAAGGAATTAAAAAAAGGAATAAAAAAAAAATTAATAGAGCTAAAGAGAAGACTGAAAAAGTGACACACGAACAAAATCCATTAAGAAAAGAAAGATCCAGTTGCATTGACAAAAAGCGGGCATAAAAAGCTATGATCACATTTTAAAAAATTAGAATAAAGGGGAAAAAAGTTTTCATTCTCTTAGTCATTTACGCCGATCTTTATATGTTTTGGCCACGTCCGTTTTCGCTCCGAAGAGGAAGGTTTAGATCTTTCAATCTTATGTCGTGAGGGATGTGACCTATGTTAGGTCCATAAAATACCACAGCTTTTAGTGTTCTATGATTCACCTCCGAATAATGAGTAGGTAGTTCGATCCTTTTGATTCGTCTCTTCATAGTAAACTGATGGGGGGATGCGGAGCAATAGGTCGAATTACTATATAAAGAAGAGTTGTAAACTATAGGACTTCTTGTTCGAGTAGGAAGATTTCGGTTTTTCTCGTTCCTTCTCTTCGATAAGAATAGGGATTTGAAATTATAAAAATTCCTCTTCATTCTGTTGTGCTCAGCGAAGGAACTGCCTAAGCATACTTTTTCGGATCCAAACTTCTTTGTTCTTTCTAAGTCTTCTTCTTGCATAGAAGAACGCAACTGTTGCAAAAACCGGGATTTTAGTAGTAGGCGGCATCCCCTCTTAGTTTTGAGTAGGTGGAACCATTCAGTTTTTGTTCTTCTCCACAGTCTTACCGGGTGATCCAGGAATTTGCCTATGATTTTTTCAACTGATATTTCGATATAGAAAGATCTCCTTATTTCTTCACCGCGGATTCTCGCGTCATTTTCTTGAAAAGATATTAAATCACCGTGGGACACTTTCAAATGAGTAATGCTTACCATTCCATTATTCACACAAACCTTTCGATGACTTATCGGCTGCCTTGCTTGAGGAATAGTTTCACGAAAATGGAGACGAACCGGAATAACGTCAAATCTTGTTTCTGGATTGAGTATAAAAGGGATATATGAAGTAAGTTCTTTTCCTCTGTGCATCTCTGTGATGGGTAAATCCCCATGAAAAAGGGACAACTTTCGTGTAGTTTGTGATTGGATGTAACTGTTAAGATTATTTCTCGGATAAATCTTTCTCTTAATAGATTTCTTCTTGTTCCTCAATCTTCGGAGAATGCGGCGTTGTATTATTGTAAGTTCTCTGTTCCGAACATTTACTGAAAGTAGACGACAAGTTTTAAATCTTAATGCAGGCAAGGCATATCTCGTTGAATCAGTCTTTTTCGCCACATCGCGTATAACGGGAATCGAACCCCCTCTGCTGCTGGCGGGCGGATGGAGAATGTTCTACTTCGATCCAGCAACTTGTGTTGAGTAGGTTTTGGCTTGCCCCTTTCTCTAATAATAAGGTCAGTTTCCAAAGCTCCTTCCTTCAGCTGGTGCGCAGGAGCGCACTTCCGTTTTCCCCTTACTTTACTATACAAGGGGGTGTAATGAATAGAGATCTCCCGCCAGCAGTCTTCTCTTCCTATCACTTCACTTCGTTCGAGAGATCTGATCTCATCGGACCTCACCGGGCCGGGCGAAGGGGAAGGACGGGATGAGTGGTCCGGGAACAGCAACGGGAGAGGGCTCGTAGCCCCCCTCTCCCTCTTCCCCACGCCTATTTGTTCCCCCGGCCCCGGAGAGATGCGGAACTCTTTTTCTTTTTTAAGATGAATAGATAGGGCCATGATACATTCCGGAATCTTGTAAAGGTAAATAGACTCTTTTCGTCCCCTTTTCGATGCCTGCCTTAGAACCTATGTGAATGTTTTGGAATGGGGATGTTCGCCTTTTGTAACAAGTAGACCCACGATACGGACTAATAGATGTTTCTACTCTTACCCGAAAGTCAGATCTATTCATAGTTGGTCAGTCCCCCGCGGCACGGCTTCTCGCTTTTCATGAATGTGTCTCTCCCTCTGCTTATGTGAGTTTGACCCGCCTTTGACTCTGCTTGCTTCTGACTCCCTATGAGCCGTTTTACGACCTTACTTTTTCGGAGGATCGGCGGGACATGGGAGCCTCAGCTCATGCATCGGTTTACCGAAATCACCTCCGCTATCCCACTTCCTTCTATTCAAAAAGGAGGCGAGCAGCCCTTAAACAAAAAGGCCCTAAGAGGGCTCTTCTTTATATATTACATAAGCCCTAAAGTGGGTAGCCCCGAAAGCCGAACTCAGCAACTTGTGTTGAGTAGGTTTTGGCTTGCCCCTTTCTATGTTATTAGTAAAGCGCTAACGCGCCCCTGCAATCTTTCTAAAGCGCTAACGCCCTATCTATAGTTATAGTAAGGGGCTTTTTCAATAAGGCTCGCGTAGGGGCGCTCACGTTTTTTGGCTCTCTTTGCTCCACTAGCCTGGATTGGCGGATGGAAGTACCAAGGTGCGTCTGGTGGTATCGTATATAAGATCACGGCTGCATTTAGGAGTGATCTTTCCCTCTTCAACAAGCCGGAATCCATCATTTGATAAACAATTATTTATGCGGCTTTGCTCTAACCGAAGTGCATTGTTTGCCCCAATGATGGCCTTTCTGATCTCATCCGTATTCCGATCGGTTTCAGTCTCATTCTTAAACTCTCTTTTTGAAGCAGATAGTTCACAGTGCTTCTTATTCTATAGATACTGGAAAAGCCAACTCATGTTTCCGCTCTATTTTCATTACGAAGATGTATCACGTCAGGATCCGTTGCTCAAACCGAATCACGCCAACGTTATGGAAGTTCCTGGATCGTGTGAAATAAGAGTAGTACCAAAGGCAGCACCCTATGATTTCATAATCAAAAATGGAAAATTGGCTATGGAGATTCCGCGCGGTCAGAAATTCATACAGACACAAAGGGGTTCGACAGGAAAATCGTTTCGATCCAATCCATTCTTGGGGTCAAATAAAGACAAAGGATATGTCAGTGACCTAGCACGACAAAGCACTCTCCGAGGGCATGGAATGTCTAATTTTTCGGTCAGAATCTCGACGGTAATGTCTCTGTTAGATTCTCCGGTCGAAATAAGGGAAAACTCCATTCAATTCTCGATGGAAACAGAGTTTTGCGAATTCTCCCCGGAACTGGAAGATCATTTCGAGATCTTCGAACATATTCGAGGCTTCAATGTGACTATTGTCACTTCGGCCAACACACAAGATGAGACTTTACCACCGTGGAGCGGCTTTTTGCAAAAAGATGAGGGGGAAACTCAGTCAGATGTCGGGGAAGCGAAATATACGAGATCACAAACGTAGATTGCTCGCGGCTAAATATGAATTGAGACGAAAGCTTTATAAAGCCTTTTGTAAAGATCCCGATCTGCCTAGTGATATGCGGGACAAACATCGTTATAAGTTGTCCAAGTTGCCAAGAAAGAGTTCCTTTGCACGAGTAAGAAACCGATGTATTTTCACAGGTCGCCCTCGTTCCGTAGATGAGTTCTTTAGAATTTCTCGTATCGTTTTTCGTGAATTAGCATCTCGAGGTCCTTTGATGGGCATAAAGAAATCGTCTTGGTAGCAACAGCAACCACCAAACCAATAGAATAAAGGTTAGCTCCGCAGCTGGTCCACAAGCAAGGTAAGTAGGTCCATTACCGGCCGGCTCCGGACCGAAAAGACCTAACGGAGTAATCCCTTATCTCGGATCGGAGATGCTAACGGGGCGGGAATCGAAGTGGGGGACCTCTCTACCGCCTGTGTCTATCTCCTGTTCAAGTATGCTTCCCAGACATAGACTACGTACAGGGTAGTACTCTTGGAAAGATATAATATCACCGCGTGAACATAACATTATGTTACGAATTTAACTCCCGAGGGATCGACCACTATTCTAAATTGTGTTCATTGGAGCGCCGGAGTGCGGAGCTTGTTCCCATCATTGAAGTCAGAGTGTAGGACTGAGCCTTCCGAATGAAAAAAGAAAAAGTGCTTAGTTTCGTTGGAAAAACCAATGCAAATATCATATTTACTTTCTCTCGCCCTACTTCTAAGTATAGATAGAAAAGGTGGGAGAGAGTTACTTTATGAGATTCTCTCCTTTCTAAAGCTAAAGCTGCGCAAGGCGGCCCCCCCAGAACAAAGCCCACCCCTTTTTTCCCCCCTTTAATGAAAGACCCTCGCCCCGCTTCCTATTCATTTGTGGGTCGGAACCCGAGGGCCTTTTTGATTCTCAAGAGGTGATTTCGAGAATCAACCAACCGAAAAATCCGTAGCCCAGGTGACTCACAGCCTCCCTCTCGCCCAAATGAAATGGGATGAATCAAATCAATAAGCTTTTTGATTGATTCAGGGCGCAACGAAGCGAAGCCAAATTCAATCAAGGCAAGGGGGCTTACTTTTCCTGACGCTGAGACATCCTATTCAAATTTAGCTATACTCATGGAACAGGAAAAGTTTTCAGATGATATGGACCCCCAAGAGATGAGCGAGAACCTCCAATTGCTTAGGGGTCGCACTCTGTCCCGCTTGGTGGACGAAATCTTCTCTCCTTTTAGGATTCTTTCTCCCACACACCTTTGCCCTCTTTCACCGAAGAAGAAAGAAAAGAATCTTCCAAGCGGACAGAGACCTAAATTTCCATTAGATTGATTCCTAAGCTTGCTTTGTTGCAGCAAGATGATCAGTCCGAGAGGGCTGGAGAGAAGAGAAAGCGGTAAAAACCTCTCTGATTCGGTCACCGAGCAGTCGGACGATTCTTCAGTAACCCAAACCCAGGATGACCCCTTCGACGCTTCTTTCGCTTTATACCCCCTCCATCCTTCGTAGGTGTAAGAAAGGGTACTTACTCTTATCTATTAAAAAATATATATATAATAGTAAGTAGAGTAGGGCCCCAGAACGCTAAAAAGGTGGGGGAACAATAGTTGTCACGATAGGAAAGAGAAATGACTATAAGGAACCAACGATTCTCTCCTCTTAAACAACCTATATCCTCCACACTTAATCAGCATTTGATAGATTATCCAACCCCGAGCAATCTTAGTTATTGGTGGGGGTTCGGCTCGTTAGCTGGTATTTGTTTAGTCATTCAGATAGTGACTGGCGTTTTTTTAGCTATGCATTACACACCTCATGTGGATCTAGCTTTCAACAGCGTAGAACACGTTATGAGAGATGTTGAAGGGGGCTGGTTGCTCCGTTATATGCATGCTAATGGGGCAAGTATGTTTCTCATTGTGGTTCACCTTCATATTTTTCGTGGTCTATATCATGCGAGTTATAGCAGTCCTAGGGAATTTGTTTGGTGTCTCGGAGTTGTAATCTTCCTATTAATGATTTTGACAGCTTTTACAGGATACGTACTACCTTGGGGTCAGATGAGCTTTTGGGGAGCTACAGTAATTACAAGCTTAGCTAGCGCCATACCTGTAGTAGGAGATACCATAGTGACTTGGCTTTGGGGTGGTTTCTCCGTGGACAATGCCACCTTAAATCGTTTTTTTAGTCTTCATCATTTACTCCCCTTTATTTTAGTAGGCGCCAGTCTTCTTCATCTGGCCGCATTGCATCAATATGGATCAAATAATCCATTGGGTGTACATTCAGAGATGGATAAAATAGCTTTTTACCCTTATTTTTATGTAAAGGATCTAGTAGGTTGGGTAGCTTTTGCTATCTTTTTTTCCATTTGGATTTTTTATGCTCCTAATGTTTTGGGGCATCCCGACAATTATATACCTGCTAATCCGATGTCCACCCCGCCTCATATTGTGCCGGAATGGTATTTCTTACCGATCCATGCCATTCTTCGTAGTATACCTGACAAATCGGGAGGTGTAGCCGCAATAGCACCAGTTTTTATATGTCTGTTGGCTTTACCTTTTTTTAAAAGTATGTATGTGCGTAGTTCAAGTTTTCGCCCGATTCACCAAGGAATATTTTGGTTGCTTTTGGCGGATTGCTTACTACTAGGTTGGATCGGATGTCAACCTGTGGAGGCACCATTTGTTACTATTGGACAAATTCCTCCTTTTGTTTTCTTCTTGTTTTTTGCCATAACGCCCATTCCGGGACGAGTTGGAAGAGGAATTTATAATTCTTACACGGATGAGACTGATCACACCTAAAAAGTGAAAAATTCTGACACCAATCATTTACAAGTGAGTATTATACCAAGAATTGACAAGCGGATGAGTTTTCTTTTCTAGTTGGCTATGTTGATATAGCTTAGATAGGGAAAAATATACTATAGTATAGGGTGGGGCTTTCAATTCCGGGGGCTTCGTTCCCGAAACTTCCCTACCCCTCGCTTTTTTTTAAAAGGCCCTTACTCGTCTTTTGAAAGCCGTCATCCTTGATTTTTTGTCGTATGCCGGGGAAAGTGCCTCACCCTTCCACATAAATGATTCTAAAAAGAATTTCCTCAGGTCTCTATAAAACAGAATGAAAAGCCCGGGTAGAAACAAAAAAAAAAGATAGAGGAAAAGTCGAAAGGAGGGAAGAAGTCTAGTGCTAGTTCTTACTGAAACAAACTTATTTATCTAACTTTAATTTTTGAGTGGTTTCTTTGTTCTCTTATTTGGATTGAAAGAAAGACAAAACTTCCCTTTCTTTCTCTTCTTTCTTTTTTTTTTTCCTTTCGACGAATTTCGGCTATGACCAATGCCCCAGCTGAATAGGCGTAAAAAGCTACCTGAAAAAAGGCAAGGTACACCTTGGATTATCGACGAATTGCGTTTTGCCAGAGATATTTTTTTTTAGAAAGATTCTCCATTGGATAAAGAATTCAAAAATCTAAAGAGTCTAAAAAAAGGCGCATACGCGGGAAGGGGTCCCCACTACTTCTTCATTCAGGGGGGATACTTTATTCATGACTTACCACTGGGCGAGAGGTGCACCTAACCCACCTACCCACTCATCAATCACGGTGTTCAGCTGACTTGCACTGATAGACCCCTATTGTAATTGAAGAATGGTCGCGAAAGTACCATTTTACATACCGGAGTCAGATGCAGTCAACATTGTCATCGCCAACATCAGAGGTCCAGCCCGTGGAGCAATTGCCTTGGGAGATGCCAAGACTTTCCCAGACCTATATGAAGAGGGCGATTCGCATGGAGAGGAATGCCCGAGAAGGGATCATCGCACCGGAAATCAGAAAGAGGATTTTGAAAAAAGTCAGATCAGAAAGACCGCAAATGTGGACCAAGTCAGTACATTGCAGTCAGCAGCTCAGAGTCAGAAAGGAGTCAACGCCAGAGGGCAGGCGCAGCCGGTCGTGCAGCCAGCGATTCAACCGCTTGATTGTATTACCAGCAACCGGCAGTTCAACAGCCTCAGCCAGTTCAGCCGACCGGACAAGTTCAGCAGCAGTCGAATTATCATACAGTGGCTCCGCCGCAACCTAAAACAGAGGGACTTAGATATAGCCATCTTCGGGCCGAAAAGGGAATATTATTCACCCATGATCGTAGGCTTTCTCCATACCAGCCATATTCTCAGCACTGATGGCTCAAGAGGCGATATATCTACCTAGGGAGAAACCAAAGCCATGGCCTCCAGGATTGAACTACTCCAAGTTCTGTCCTTTCCACAGATATCCCGGTCATGATTCTAAGTAATGGTTACACTATAAAGGATCTTCTTTATGACTTGAATGATCAGAATCGTCCCAATTGGAAGGAAATAGAGGCACATGTGACAGGGCAGAATCAAGGAATTTCTCAGAACCCTTTGCCGGATCACCAAGCATCTACGTCAGTTCAACAGAATACTTCAGCCAACATTGTCAGGCATCAGCATTGCCATTTCCGCATAATTTGGTGAATCCGGCCACCACCGCCATCATCAGTACCTCAACCGCAAGTTATCATTCGTCCACCATCAAATCCAATCCGACCACTTCAACCCAAGCCCTCACCAGGAACCCAAGGGACTCCGCAGCAAAGGCCTCCCCCAAAGCACTACCAGAGTCAGGCTCGGATCAATGCAGCATTAAGATCAGGGCGGATCTATGCCAGGCCATCCATGCCAAAACAGTCACAGCCAGAAGCCAGCCAGGAAGAGCCGGAACGGCCCGTTGTGATCGAGACAGGGAAGGAATATGATTTTATAGGAGACCTGAGCAAAGTCTCGGCAAAAATCCCCATACTGGAACAACTCAAGAAGTCGCAGCCACACAGGGAAATGCTGAACCGATTCCTCGGAGAAGCAGAAATCTCGGAGAACATTACGCCGGAAGGACTATAGCAGGTAATAGCCTTAATGACCGCTCCGCTACTCATCACCTTCGGACCTGAGGACTTCGCGCCACATGACATGCTCTGAAAGGGTGTTCATACCCGCTCTACTTGACCATTGATTATAAAGAATTCAAAAAAACCTCAGACCTTGGTTGACACAGGTGCCTCACTGAATGTATGTCCCCTGGCCACTTTTCTAATGTTGGAGATTCCAGATAGTAAACTGAAGCCTACCACCCCTTCTCTTCCTTCACCCGAAACAAGGCAGTGACTGCCTACGACAATTCAAAGAGACCCGCTCTCGGAGCAATCACATTGGAAATCCAGTTTTGGCCAACCACTGTAGAATTTCATGTGATCCACTTGGAAGCGTCTTTCAACCTTATTCTCGGCAGAAGGTGGATCGAACAAACGAAGTGTGTACCGTCAGTCTATCATCAGTGCATCAAGTTTACTTATCAAGGCAAGATCTACCGTGTGTTCAGCGATGAGCCGCCTGAAGAGTACAAAAGTGACAACCTTCCTAATCTCCCGATCATCAAAGAAGTCACGACAACAGAGATCCAACCTCGGAAGCCACCTTTGGTCTCCGTTGTTGACCTCAACTTCGCATGGAGATACCCGTTCGCTGATCGACAGATAGAGTTGCCTCCACACCGATACCGGGTCATGGACAAGACTTTGCGCTATGCCAAATGCTGCGGGAAAATCTGGAATTTTATGTGCCGACTCGGCTACAAACCTGGGTTGGGACTTGGACGATAAAATAAGGGAATCAAAACATTGTCCTTAACCTTCGGGAATCCAAGGATGGGCTCGGCTATCAAGGGAAGGACGCACCAACTCAAGAGCCCGGGAAGGATGACAAGATCATCAGCCATTACTGGGGGCAATCGTCGAGTTCCCACCAGATAATTCATCCGACCAATGCTGTGTTATTCTGGAGGAAGAAGAATCCCGATCTCCCTCTCCATCTGCTCTCATCCGAAAGAATGCGATAAGTCACTCTTACTCTTCAATTCTGCGTAGTTACCATGGTAAGGCCCGTACTAGTGAGGAATCCTAAAATAAAACCGAGTTTAGTAGTGACCTCGCCGGCATTTTCCAGGTCGAGCCCGAGATCACCATTAAACCGGGAGGCCTCTTCGATAGAGCTGCTGAGATCTTTCGGCTAAAGGTTCTATTTGAATCCTCAAAAAAATGGAGGACCTGGATGGGGGCGGGGCCGGAATGCGGTAGGGTCTTTAAGCCCCACGCTCGATTCTCGAGATTCATGGGCCGTCTCGCGAAGATCTTCGATCCGAACCTTCGCATCTACTCTCTCTTAGAGGATGAACCACGCCTTCCGCCCTTCGCTACTGCTCAACCTCGCTATCGCATTGATTCTTGCCGGCCCTTCCAGATTCCAATTCCTTATTGAGATCGAGATCTTGTTCCATTAGACCCAGTTTGTTTGGTCAGATCAGTTCCATAATATAGCTTGCCCGGGCTTTCAGTCTTTGGTTGAGCCGGCCGTAATGAATGATCGTTGTTCGAGAACAAATAAGACTTAAGTATCGCTCTTCGATCCTTCGCTATCGCGAGAATATAGCGATCGAAGACCGATAGCTCAGCTGCTTCGCATATTAATCGTATTGCCCGAAGGGGGCATGCTGCAAGAGCATAGGTGAGTGGTAAGCGTAGGAGGCGTGCCCGAAGGGCAGCGGCAGCAGTGTGGTTCCAGCTGCCGTCGCTAGATTGAGATCTGCAGGGTAGCGGGGACTTCGACTGCCTTGTTTCGGGTGAAGGAAGAGAAGGGGTGGTAGGCTTAGTAGGGCTCGAACCTACAATATAACCGTTATGAGCGGTACGTTTCAACCAATTAAACTATAAGCCCCTACGGATCTCTACATGCAATTCGCTCACTTCGGGAAGAGCGGACGGAAGGAAAGGGGGGCCTTTGCTCTATCTGCTTCTTCCTCTTCCCAGGAATGAAGAATTAGAAAAAAAAATGATTTTCTTATTGTTTGTTTATAGATAGATATCTAATTATATATATATATTCTTATTCATTATAATAAATAATCTAATTAAGCAAGCGGCCCTTTCGCGACTCAAACTGTCGGTACGCTTTCCGGCTCGCAACGACTCAAACGGGCGGGGGCTCTCTAAAAGCTTGCAATGCCGCCTGTTCGCCTTTAGTTAGAAGTAGAAGTAGAGGGCGCCCTTTGCTTTGCCCCACACTTAAGAAAAAGTACATAAGGAGTAAGAAAGAAAAACTTGGTTACGGGAACCGAAGGTTAGGCCGACTACTTACTTTAGTATAGCTACACCTAAAAAACTTTATTCCTACCCCCTTTTCTTCCCCTTTATGTCAATGTTGCCAATTCCCGGAATACTAATCCTCATGCATACAGTTGCCCAACTACTTTCTTCCTCCGACTTCTTTAGCCACTTCCGCATCTGTCGTATTCGGGAAAGCTTGCTTCGTGGCTCCGCATTTAGCAATGCCAGCAGCCGGCTGGCTGTCTGGGGACAGGTTAAGGCAGGGCCTGCTGGGCTTGCTTCTCATGAGATTGGGTGAGGGAATCGGAAGGGGCTCAACAACCAACCGGGCTTTTGGGCACACGGAAAAGGGGGAGGGTGCTTCTCAGCTAGAGTTGGGGGTGGGGTCCCTATAGTGGCTAGGTTGAGTCTTCCTACATGACTGGACGCCCGGCTCTAGACGAAGGGGGTTACCGCCACATCCTCCCCCGATAGACTTGAAGCTTTGAATAGTAAGGCGGGGTAGAAAATCTTCTCTCAAAAAGCCATGATCGTAGACCAACCTGCACCCGAACCTTTCATACTATATTCTTTGAAGAGAGTCATTGCCTCTCCCGTTCACTCCACTTGAAGCAACCTTACTTAAGAGCTAAAAGGATAGTTAAGGCATTAGGCTTAGAGGTATGCAAGAAGCAGCTAACTCAAGAAGCTAGGAGTCAAGAAGGGCATCTTACAACCGAGTTAACCCTTTCGGATAATAGGTAGCAGCTCTTGCTCTCTCTTCCGCTCTTCGTCTAGAAGCACTATTCGATTAGGAGCTACATGACTCAGGGTTATACATCCAGAAAGTCCAGTGGCTACATATAGCTATCTGAAGCTAACTTGTCCTTATACCACTAGAATAGATAAAGGAAGGAAGTTTGAAACACTACAGGTAAGAAAGAGATTCTTCCCCTTGCGCCTAGCAACAGGAAGACTAAGGCTAGCTATCCGCCTTCTCTCCCTACGGGCCTTCAATTAGTGCACTAGCAGGGAAATAGATAGGTTCACGATCCCCACCTGGGAAGCACTCACTACGCTACGTAGACTTCTTTATTGATAGTGCCTTATAACCAATTAGATGGAGCTAGCTCTTTGCCGGTAGCTACCGATGCTCGATGAATCAACATCTCTTAAGCAATTCCTTCTTCCTCGGCTTGTTCCTCCTCTCGCGTATAGCTGTATATGATATGTTCTGTGTCTAAGATCGTCTGATAGTCCCTCTTTTTGTATGCCTAAATATAGGATTAGAAAGAAGGTATTATAACGAGTAATATCTCGCCCTCTTTCTGCTGCCTTTAGTCCTGTCTTTATGAGTGGATGTTGTTGGCATTCCTATCCTAGCTGCTAGTAGGAAGATATGCATCGGATAATCCTACGCGGTCTTTCCGCTCTTAGTTCTTGGTAGCTAGTGGGAATACCTGAGGCAACTTGCTACTTTAGGTTTAGAACAATCTGGAACCCATTATAAGCCCTTATATCTTGCTGCTAGGCGAATGAAGCGAGGTTTTCAATCCTTTAGGACTAACCATGACTTCCTTGACTGCCCTTGTAGCTCTTTAAGGGAATCTTACCCTGGGGTGTTTCGGGATGGAATAACCCTGAGGCGGGTTGCTAAGCCAAGAGTGATGCTATCGAAGAGCTAGAGTGAGTACTTTCATACTCATGCTATCTTCCTTCTCCCCTTTCTCCTTCTCTTTGATTTGTCCTTTAAGGCCTCTCTTAAGCCTTTGAACGAGAGTTTAGCTATCCTGAAGAGCATGATCGTAGACCAACCTTGACTTGCCTGCTAGCTCTCTAAGGTTGCTTATCTATCTAGAAGGAGAAGCAAGGGTGGTCGAAGATCAGGAATGCCTTAGCACCCATTCTATCTTCCTGTTGTCTTCCTGTAATAAGGTTATAAGAGATTAAGACAGATAAGACTAGAGTGGCTGGTTAAGACTAGAGTAGCTGTCTTGTTCTTGGATGTTTGATAGGGCGCAAGGGGAGGTTCTGGAGCCAACTTCGTTCTTTGACCCCTATTCCAGCTCAGAGGAAAGCCTTTACGCTACCCTACTTACTATGACCAGTCCTCTATTTAGGAACAATACCAACCTACTCTCTTAGCAAGCTATTCGATAAAAGATGTTATTTACTAGGATAGGTGGGACATTGAGAAAGAATCGAATGTTATACCTCCCACCATTCCCTGAAGGAAGGACGGGACTAATTGAACTCAGTCTGACTTGCTTTCTTTTTCCCTGGGATGGGATGTCTTTCGCCAAGTGGATTGGAGAGAAAGCTCGTTCCGATCCTATGATTCCGGACCCTTTCATGCTCTAAGCGGGAAGTAGAGTGGTGAACGCTCATCTACTTATAGTAGAGTGCTTTCTTCTCCTGGACGATGAGCTTCTCTTGGTCATTGCCTCGCCCACAACCGACCAAAAAGGCTTGGAACTTCGATGAGTAATCGTAGGGGCTTCTTTCTGCGAGGAGCTTCTCTTAGTCATAGTAGGGGAAGAGTATGCTTCAAAACCGTCTGTGATAGATCACGTCGAACTGAAGCACTTAAGAAAGAAGCTGAGAACTTTTGGTTGATTTGATGCTCATTCTGACACGGTTCATAAGGTCACAGCACAGACATAACCCGGTTGCTGCTACTAGTCAGGCTCATCAAATGCAAACATGGCTCATGGTGGCCGTAGTAGAGGCCGCAACACAGGAGTTATGCACAGCCTCGAAATCAGACTCAAGGAAGATTTTTTTCCAAAGAAAGCATTTTCCGGAGTCAAGAGTGGAATGCTTGCTTTTCGGGCATGGGCAGCAGAGCTCTCGTGACTAAGCAACAACCCCTAGCATACTTTCGTCGATGAAGCAGAACGAGTTCAATGAACAGTCTTAGGTCAATGAGTTCGAGTTCCTATTTCAAGAAGTCAAGGGAGTTTCCTGTCGGTGAGGATGTGGACTGAACTGAACAGACAGGCCGATTCTGATGCCGATCGTTAGAGGGATGGATGGAAGTGCTATGGACGGACCCAAAGTTGCTCACCATGGACCAAGATAGGGACCTTCGGTAAGCGGTATCAATTCTCTAATGCTGAAAAGCTCTGTCCCGAGTAGTGGAAAAAGCCAGATACGAATATGTTGAGTAGCTGGCGGCGAATTGTTGAGCCCTTATGCAGCGTCCCGAGAAAACTAGGTAGATCCAGGTTTAGATTGAATCAAATATTCTTTTCTTAGGATAGGCCCCTTCTGGAGAAGTAGTTCGCCCACTTCCACCAGTTCTGACTTCCTACGGAAGTGTAGCCATACTTTCTTTCTTGGAAAGATACCCCCGTTGTCAGCCACGGTTTGTTTGAGATCCGTTGCTGGGCATGTGAACTTCTACTTCTTAGTAAACGGGCTTATTCCAAAGATCCCTGACTGTCTGGGAGCAAAATTCTTTTATCTGCGGCGTCATGAAGAGGAATATAGGTACCAAAAAAAGCCTCAGCACTTGAGGGCTAAAATAGGCTAACAATCAGGTTTTCCTTCCAAGATCTTGAAGAATGGTCAATCAGATCAGCCACCTTTCGGACATTAATGGGCTGGGCCGCACCTTCTTTCGGAGTGGGGCGAAAATTGGGGAGTTGAGGTAGCCATGGGTCATCCCAAATAGTATGGAGTTACCGTTGTGCAACACATAACACAGGCCCTGAAGAAGAAGATTTCTGACTTTCAGCAGGCCCTTCCAAAACCACGAAGCAGAAGGGGAGTTGCGGGCCTGTAAGAACGACGATTTGCTGAAATACTTAGCTTATTTGGCCTTGACCCAAAGCGGATTCGGATTGGAATGCACTAGCCAGCCTTATTTTGGACATAAGGGCCCGATTAAGATCGTACATACGTCGAATGCCTAGGCCCCCACACACTTTAGGAGTACAAATTGAATCCCCATAATAAATAGGAGGCGTAAAGTTTCTTTTTTTCTTTAAAGCCCCACCAAAAGTCCTTCAGTTTTGAATCAAGGGATGAGCAAAATCTTATCTATCTGTAGGGATGATGGTTCCAGGATTGACGATATGACTGAAGTGAAAGAGGAAGTTGTTATTTTTTTTTTTGTTTGATTAGCCTGGATTCCGGCATGGTTGGGTACCAGCCCCTGCAAGAATCATAAGTTGGCTTTCAGAGTCGGACCGCATCTCCCTTGCCTTGTGCATTTGCCTTTTGGTCTTGCCCTGTGTTTTTGGGATTCTTACTCTTTCTACATTCTCGCTCTTATACATTTTCTGAAACGGGACTGGGTTGAGTTGTTTTTTGTTACATACCTTACGACTCTCCAACCTTACCCTAACCGAACACCGGAATGTGGAATAGATGTTTGACTACTTGGGCTGACTACCTTTCTCCTTTATCTAAGTTTAAGGTAAGCTTGTTTGTCTTCGGGCTTTCGAGTTGGATATCACCATATACTAGTGCTAGTGCGGGTGAAAGCCTTTCTTTTATGGGGGAGGAAGGGATCATTGAGGGCATTCCCGGTCTGTAAGTGCATTCATGCAGCAAGATGAAGATTGAATGGACATATAGGGAACGGGGTCTAGTTAAGTTTTCAGGGTGAAAGCCTCTCGAAAAAGGCTTAGCCATTTCCTAGCAACACAAGGCAGGCTAGAAAGGCGAGAGGATAGCGTAGCTACATGAAACCAAGTCATTCTTTCTAGAATACTTGCTGGCATGCGAGACGAGACTGGAACCAAGGCCAAGGGGAGGAACTCCACCAACAGAAAGCCTATCATCAACCAATAGGCCAGTAGCTTCAACTGAAGCCGAGGAGCTATAATAAGAATCCAACTAGAAAGCGGTTCTTGCTCAGGTTTCAGGGAATCCCTAAAAAGCCCAGGTCAAGACTAGACTAGGAGTAAGTGTGTAAGCAGCCAATCCAATAGTGCTTCTTACGGATAAGTGTTTCAAGTCATTCGATTAGGGACAGACGCTACCCTTTTCTGGATTTGTGGCGGGAGGCAGGAAACTCCGTCTATACCATAGTTTGAGACGAGACCGGGGAGGCAGCGAGCGTAGTTTACGGAGCGGGAGTCATAGTTCCAATAGCGAAGGAATTAGAACTATTGGCGGCCGCGAAGGATACGGAGCGTTTAGGCTAATGGTACTACTAGTCAACTACACTCGCGGACTATTTATGCGCTGACTGAACTTGCTTCGTAGACAAGGCTCGTTCCGTAGCACGCTTCGGGCGAAGCCGAGGCCCGATTCCCTTGACCCAAAAATATAGTTTTTATTCAAATCCCGACTCAACCCCTCACCCTGCCTGCACCACAACCACTAATTCTCCCTTACCAACCACCTCTTTTGTTGGGAATCCGAAAGAAGAAGGAACGGCAAGAAAGGAAGATTTCGAAAATCATTCTAATTTCTATTCATTTTCCTCCGAAGAGAAGAGAGCAGCTAGGCCTAAGATGTGAAATGGATGAAAGATGATCTTGTGCTTTGCCTAGAATAGAGAAGTTGATATAGCAGAAATTCCTAGGGGCATACCAGAGGAAGAACTTTTCCAATTTGATAGATCAAGAAAAGAGCTGTAGCAGCTCCAATGCAAGAGGAGCATCATATGCAAGAGCAATCCAAAAGCCCATACCCAGACAGAAAGTCAGTTCCCACTCACGACCCGCTAGACCAAGGGTTCTTTGTATAAGAAAATGTTCAACAGTAGGGACCGCCGTTGTATAAGCATGAATCTAGGGTCGCTCCTTCTTCCATATCGGAGCAAAATGCAAGCCTATAGCAGCAGAAGTGGGAATAATGGCAGCAGAGAGAAGAATCTTTCCATAAAAGAGAAGGAGAAAGAGGTTCACGAATACCATCAATCAATAGATACTGGAGGAGGAGGAATGAAGGCGATAAGATAAGAAAGAGATTCGTTTCGGTCACCCCTTGAAAACTATGGCCGGTAGGGATCATCATTCAAGAGTCAAAGTCAAGCTTGAAAGCCGCCTTTACTCCATTCCTTCAACATCTGCAGAGCTAACCCCTGAAGTGACTGCACGCCCTTAATAAGGAGCTGCTATAGTCAGAACTCCAATCAGGGTCGGGAACAGGAACAGTCGATTCTCTCTCAGCTGAGAATACGGTTTCGGTTGGTTCTATGTTTGAAACTCCGAGACTGGCTTCACTCATAAACTGAAACTCTGGGTATGCCCTTTCTTCCAAACCTTCTCCAGTTTCGGTGGATTATCTGGTTGATGCGCTGGTTCTCTTATCGGAATTACAAACCCAAACCCTAAAACCTTTCGGTCAAGGCTAGCTCCTTCCAGTCCAGCTTAGTCTAGTCGAACTTGTCCCAACTTCTTAGTCTGGCGAGGAACCTACTCCCTTTTCTAAGAGTTTGGTTTAGGCCATTCCCACTAAACCCGATCCTTATTCGGAAGCAAGTATGTCTTCCCCTGATCCGGATATTGATCCTCTTTCGGTTGTGAACTCAGAACTCTTTCTGGAAAGACATTCAATCTGATCTCAGAATTAGGTCTATCCCATTACTTTATTGTTTAGTTAGTACCAGAATACCTATCCCTATTGGCCCTTCTATCTGGGTAGTTAACCCCCTTTCCTTAATTCAATTAGTAATCCCTTTTCCTATCGGTTTTAGTTAGACCTTCTTTCAGACTCATAAAAGTACCTTGTCTCTGTCTTCTGCCTTCGAAACTGCAGCTGCAACATCAGCTGTTCCCGATCCCTTTCCTTATGAGGTTGAGGATCTTGATTCTGTTCCTGCTCCTGCACTACTCATTTCCGTCTTCGATCCAAGCTCATGGAAAGGAGTCTATTTTCGGAATTCCTTCTTTTGTCTACGCTAAATGTACCAAAATGGAGAGAATAGATTGATTTGTGGTCATATCTGTTGAATAACTCTGCTTCCAATTCCATGCCCTGTTATTAGGGGCTGATTTGAATCTTCTTTCTAATAGCACAGAGAGTGCTGGAGGTGGAAGCATTCGAGAAATCCCTTGCCTCCACAGGAATTCCGTTCTTTTATTCAGCAAGCTGGTCGGGCATAGTTAGAATGGCAGTACTTTGACTTTGTGTAATGGGCATCAACGAATTTGGCAAAGGTTGGATAGGCTTTTGGTGAATGGTGATTTCCCGACTTCCTTGCCTGCTGTCAAAGTGGATCATCAGGAACTCCATTCTTTTGTTGCTCAGAATTGATTGGTCTATTCCAGCTAGAAGCTTTCCTCTTATTGTGTTGCATTCTAAGTCTAAGTTGAAACTTTTGAGAACTGACCTTAGAACTTGGAATTGGCCGGCGTAGAGCTATTTCCAAAGCAAGGGATGCTATTATTAGATCTGAAGTGGATCTTCAATTGAGTTGGTCTTCCAGGTACTATCGATTCTCTTTCTCAGGCTCAGAATGATCTTTCTACTGCCTTAAGGAGGCGAGCGGAGTGAGTAAGGTAAGGGTGGTCCACGATCAGGGCACCCGCTACCATTGCATTCTTTAATTAGACTCATTGCGATGGCTTGAAGCGGGATTTCCCCTAAAGGAAAGAAGAAGACGGACAAGCGATTTGGCGGCCCACCGGATAATCAAAATAGGTTGGTACAGCTATAAAGTCAGAAGCGATAAGCAGAAAGAACGTAGAACTGCTTGCTAGTACGTTAGGATTTCTTTCTGATGAGCTCTTTCTCATATCGATCGTAGTGGGAGAGAAGGATAGAGTTATGTGGAATCGGGTGGGTGAGATTAAAGGGACGAATCGGGCACCTGTCTCCTCTTTCAAGTCAAGACTTCACCTCATTTTCTCAACTTTCTGGTTATGAATTGATGTCCCAATCGTTGGATAGTGAAAGCAAGCAGAAGGAGAAAGGCCCAAATCATATATTATTTATAATGATATAATTGAAGTTCAAGTTATGGACTCATTTTATAGATATGTTTATGTCTTATCAAGAAGCCCAAAAACTCTTTGATCTCTATACTATAGAAGAGTTGAGGAATTTCCTGGAGCTCTTTCTTTCGGTTAATATCCGGTGAATGAAATAACCGTAGTCAAAGAAAAGTAACAGCTACAGATGAATTCCCAGAATCTGCTGTTTTCAAAATCTAATAAGAATTGGCTGCAAGAGAAGGAGCTATGGGGACGGTTGATGCTGAGAAGTTTTTTGCGTGAGATCGGACTCTAAACCCATGTATTTATCTTGTGATAGCATGAGTTTTCTTTGGCCAAGAACACGGTTTCTCACAAGAGGACAAAGCATATTATTGCGGTTGTTGAAGGTGGGAACCAAGGAGAACTTAGCGGACATGCTAACGAAGACGGTTCAAGTAGAGAAGCGAGTCGACCAACATAGAGAGTCTTTGACCGGCCAGCCGAGCACCCTTTTGAAGACTTCATATTTCTTTGCCCTTGAAATTACATATGTAAGGCCTCGACGATTCATCTTTGCCCACCGCGCGACTCAACCAAAAAGACCTCAAAGAATAGAAAGTTGTTGCTGTCATGTTTGGAGCAATCATACTTGGATTAGCACTGGGAGAGTGCTTTCCTTAATTTTAGTGGGACTAAGCAACTTGTATCTTTTATCATCAAAAAGAACATTCAAAGGGATATTGACATTCATCCATCAACCGAGAAAGACACCTACGTTACACTAACAGGAGCGCGCTTCTTTATTCAAAACAAAAATACATTATGAAATGAACCCACATATAAAAGTGGGCTGGTCTGCTCATTCTTTGTGTTCGTACATGAAATCATTATTGCAATACAAATAAAACCTCCACTATACTAGTGATGGAGGGGATTCGCGCCGGATGGAACAAGGCGTTTTGAACCATATACTACTGTTGCTGGAATGAAACGCAGCCTCGGAACAGAATTATGCTGCTTGCTGGGCCCTGATGGTGGAACTGGCATTTTTTGGGGGAAGAGGAGCACTTTATGAATCCTGATCCCACTCCAACCTTTCAGCGTCTGCCGCGTGACTTTGCTCTTTCGACAAGTATCTACCGAGTCTATGAGAAACGCTTTAATCTTTCGTTTAATAAAAACTCCAGATCCAT